CAGAAGAATATACAAAAAGAACTGAACTGTTTGAACCAAAAACTCAACATTACGGTGACAAGAATTCCAAGCCCTTATGGACAACCTAATATTCTTGGCGAATTTATAGCGGGACAATTAAAGAATCGAGTTTCCTTTCGAAAAGCAATGAAAAAAGCAATTGAATTAACTCAACAGGCTGAGACAAAAGGAATTCAAGTGCAAATTGCAGGACGCCTCGATGGAAAAGAAATAGCACGTGTCGAATGGATCAGAGAAGGTAGGGTTCCTCTACAAACCATTCAGGCTAAAATAGATTATTGTTTCTATACAGTCCGAACGATCTATGGGGTATTAGGCATAAAAATTTGGATATTTGTAGAAGATTAATAAGGATTAATAAGAATATGTTACTTGTCTTTCCGATATCCATTGCAAAAAAAATAAAAACCAACAAACACTTTTCTTTCAGTCTTTTTTTATTTCTGAATTTTTTTTTTACTGAAAATTCCTAATTTCTATAGGATTGCATAAAAAAATGATTAATCATTTTATAGAATTGCTATGCTTAGTGTGTGACTCGTTGGTTTTTTTGAGAAGATAGGATTAAAAAAAGGAACCAACCTTTACTATGAACTCATTACTATAGAACTAATAACCAACTCATCGCTTTGTATTATCTGGATACCAAAACGCAGTCAAAATACGATATATTGATCATATACTTGTAGCAACTGCAAGATTTCTTCTATTGCATCGAAAAGAAAACCAATTGAATTGTGATAGAAAATAAAGTATGCAGATAAAAGGAAGCTTGACAGAAAGCTAGAAAAAAAATTTGAATAATATATGATTCTAATATGTATGTAAGGTTTATGAGTCTTCTGAGAAGAACACAAATCAAATAAGGCAATGTGACAAAGCATCAATACGGATTGATCTAATTATGGTCAAATTCGTTCGTTCATATAAAAATAAAAAATAATCAAGAGCACCGAGCCAACAAAGACTGAAAAGATTGACTCAAGAAAAAATCTCCTGTGGGGGCTCCATTGTAGAATTCAAACCTAACCATGAATTGAGAAGCAATGGGAACGAAAGAACCCACGAATACGGGGGATTCCATTGAAAAACGAATCTTAATAATTCATTGGGTGGGATGGCGAAACGAACCAGGAACCAATTCATTTATTCTCAAAAGGCATGAACGAATCCTACAACTGAAATAGATTTGAAAAAGTCAATATTCGCCCGTGAAGTTTTTTAGTAGATTACTGCTATTCAGATTCTTTTCTTTTGAATTTGTTTTTTAACTAAAATTCAATAAAAAAAAATCAAAGCAAAAAGAAATAACAAAAATAAAATACATTCTTCATAAATCAAAATAACTCAAATTGTTTCAAATGTTTCGGTTTCTAAACCCAAACAAGCTATGAAAATTGCTAATTTAAACGAGATTAATTGAAATCTTAAAAAATCCAGGATTCAGTATATTTTACGAAAATTCGAAAATTGGAATCGTTTCGGTCGCGAGGAGCCGGATGAGGAGAAACTCTCATGTCCGTTTCTGTAGTAGAGATGGTATTGAGAAAGCACCATCCACTATAACCCAAAAAGAACCAGATTTCGTAAACAACATAGAGGAAGAATGAAAGGGATATCTTCTCGCGGAAGCCGTATTTCTTTCGGTAAATATGCTCTTCAGGCACTTGAGCCCGCTTGGATTACATCTAGACAAATAGAAGCAGGTCGGCGGGCAATGACCCGAAACGTGCGCCGTGGTGGAAAAATATGGGTATGTATATTTCCGGACAAACCTATTACATTAAGACCTACGGAAACACGTATGGGGTCGGGGAAAGGATCCCCCGAATATTGGGTAGCTGTCGTTAAACCAGGTCGAATACTTTATGAAATGGGTGAAGTTGGAGAAAATATAGCCAGAAAGGCTATTTCAATAGCGGCGTCTAAAATGCCTATACGAACTCAATTTATTATGCCAGGTTAAACAGGTGGAACCAACGGAAAAAAGTCGTAGCGATAAAAAAAGAATTGTGGCTTTCTTTTATTTGAACAAGAATATTGCTTTTTTTTTTACTTCGACTTTCTCTTTGCATTGAAAGACCAGATTCAAAAATGATATGATTCAAACTCAAACCCATTTGAATGTCGCAGATAACAGCGGGGCTCGAGAATTGATGTGTATTCGAATCATAGGGGCTAGTAATCGTCAATATGCTCATATTGGCGACATTATTGTCGCTGTGATCAAGGATGCATTACCAAACACATCTCTAGAAAGATCAGAAGTGATCAGAGCTGTAATTGTTCGTACTTGTAAAGAACTTAAACGCGATAACGGCATGATAATACGATATGATGACAATGCAGCAGTTGTTATTGATCAAGAAGGAAATCCAAAAGGAACTCGAGTTTTCGGCGCGATTGCCCGAGAATTGAGACAGTTAAATTTCACTAAAATAATTTCATTATCACCTGAAGTATTATAGTATCACATCTGAATCCGGCTTAATAGAGTAGAGCCTTACTCGTCTCCTTAGTTATTGCATGAAATAGATAATTTGTAGTCAAAAAAATTTTATTTGACGCGTATCTCTTTAATTTTTTTTTTTCAAATATTTGAAAATTCAATAAACTAAAAACTAATTTAAAGTAAAAAAACAAGCATGTTGATTAGATCAAAAACGTGGAGAATTCAAATCTCTCATGGGTAGAGACACTATTGCTGACGTAATAACCTCTATACGAAATGCTGACATGAATAGAAAAGGGATGGTTCAAATAGAATGTACTAACATCACGGAAAACATTCTTAAAATGCTTTTAAGAGAGGGTTTTCTTGAAAACGTGAGAAAACATCAGGACAACAACAAATATTTTTTTGTTGTAACCCTACGACATAGAAGGAATAGAAAAGGAATGTATCCAAGTATTTTGAATTTAAAACGGATCAGTAGCCCTGGTCTACGAATCTATTCTAACTATCAACGAATTCCGAGAATTTTAGGCGGGATGGGAATTGTAATTCTTTCTACTTCTCAAGGGATAATGACAGACCGAGAGGCTCGACTGGAAGGAATTGGCGGAGAAATTTTGTGTTATATATGGTAATCCTTCTAATATTTGAATTGTCACCAGAATTGACTATTTGGCAAAAGAAAAAAAGACGGGTTAATTACTCGTAACTTATTTGATACTTCGAGAGGTTTTAACTAAAATGAAAAAATGGATTCCTAATTCATAAGAACAAGGATTCGAATGATTAGGATTAGGTGCTTTTTTTTAACCATCAGCCTTTCTTTGATGAAAATACAATTCGAGGTTCGGGTTTCAAATTTCCAGAGATTGATTTTCTTCCACTAAGTAGATTCAGAATTCAGTTTAGGAATGACAACTATGAAAATAAGGGCCTCCGTTCGTAAAATTTGTGATAAATGCCGATTGATCCGTAGGAGAGGACGAATTATAGTAATTTGTTCCAATCCGAGACATAAACAAAGACAAGGATAATCTTTTGAAAATAGACTCTCTAACAAGCATAAGGTAACTCTCTAACAAACATAAAGTAACCAATACAAAAATAGGATCTGTTTTGACATGAAATGGATATATCCATATACCTCTAATTTCTCATTATAAGATGATAAAGTAAAGTATGGCAAAATCTATACCAAGAACTGGTTCCCAGAGAAATGCCCGAATTGGGTCACGTAAGAATATACACCGAATACCAAAGGGTGTTATTCATGTTCAAGCAAGTTTCAACAATACCATTGTGACTATTACAGATGTCCGAGGTCGAGTAATTTCGTGGGCCTCCGCCGGTACTTGTGGATTCAAAGGTACACGAAGAGGGACGCCATTTGCTGCTCAAACCGCCGCAGGCAAGGCTATTCGTACAGTCATAGATCAAGGGATGCAACGAGCAGAAGTGATGATCAAAGGGCCCGGTCTCGGTAGAGATGCAGCATTACGAGCTCTTCGAAGAAGTGGTATACTATTAAGTTTCGTACGTGATGTAACCCCTATGCCCCATAATGGCTGTAGGCCCCCTAAGAAAAGACGTGTATAAAAATCAAAATGAAATAGATTTCAAGAGAAATAAACAATTCAATGATCTGATCAAATAATATTAATATGGTTCGCGAGAAAGTAAGAGTATCTACTCGGACACTACGTTGGAAGTGTGTTGAATCACGAGCAGATAGTAAGCGTCTTTATTATGGACGCTTTATTCTGTCTCCACTTAAGAAAGGACAAGCCGATACAATAGGCATTGCAATACGAAGAGCTTTGCTTGGGGAAATCGAAGGAACATGCATCACCCAAGCAAAATTTGAAAAAATACCACATGAATATTCTACGATAGTGGGTATTCAAGAATCAGTACATGAGATTTTAATGAATTTGAAAGAAATTGTATTGCGAAGTAATCTGTATGGAATTAGCAACGCGTCCATTTGTTTCCAGGGCCCTGGATGTGTAACTGCTCAAGATATTATCTTACCAACTTCTGTGGAAATCATTGATAACACACAGCATATAGCTACACTAACAGAACCAATTCATTTTTGTATTGGATTACAAATCCAGAGAAATCGAGGATATTATCTAAAACTACCAAAAAACTTTCACGAGGAAAGTCATCCTATCGATGCTGTATTCATGCCTGTTCGAAACGCAAATCATAGTATTCATTCTTATGAGAATGGAAATGAAAAAGAAGAGATGCTTTTTCTTGAAATCTGGACAAACGGGAGTTTAACTCCTAAAGAGGCACTTCATGAGGCCTCTCGGAATTTAATTAATTTATTTCTTCCTTTTCTACACGCGGAAGAAGAAAACTTACATTTCGAGAACAATCAGCACAGGTTTACTTTACCTTTTTTTACTTTTCATCATCGAGTAGCTAATCTAAGGAAAACAAAAAACGAAATCGAATTGAAATCTCTTTTTATTGACCAATTAGAATTGCCTCACAAGTTCTATAATTGTCTTAA